TTTTTTTTATTATTTTTTTTTTCAATAAAAATAAAATTTCGTTAAATAATTTATAATTTAATTTACCTATTCGGATATTTGTAAACAGAATCAAAAACCTATTCTATTTACAAATGTATTTTCCAAAATTTTGAATTTTCAATAATAATAATGAGACTTAATTAGAATTAAGCTAGAATTTGAGACCAAGTTTTATGTCAATTTTTAAAAACCTAAACCTCCTTTTTGCGCAACACTCCTTAAAAAAAAAAAAAAAAGTTTCCATTAAACTAAAAGAATAAGGGGAAGGAAGAAAGCGAATCGATGTGCTAATTCCCCATCCTCAAATTAGTCCTTCCCAAGGGTTGTTGTCTCAATGAATAATTGTAGGAGTTAAATCTTGATAGAATTAAAAAAACTACAAAAAAAAATTCTGAATTTTCTTATTTCTAGGATTAAACAAAAGGATTCGCAAATAAAAGCGCTAATGCTACAACCAGGCCATAAATTGTTAAAGCTTCCATAAAAGCCAAACTAAGCAATAAAGTACCTCGTATTTTTCCTTCTGCCTCAGGTTGTCTCGCGATACCTTCGACAGCTTGACCCGCAGCTGTACCTTGACCAACCCCAGGTCCAATAGAAGCAAGCCCAACAGCCAACCCAGCAGCAATAACCGAAGCAGCAGAAACCAGTGGATTCATGATAAGTTCCTCACACCAAAATAAAGAAATAGTTAATGATACAATCATCCAATGACTTAGGACTTAATTCTAATTAAGTCATCGATAAGATTCATCCAGCCAAAATAACCAAAAACTTTAATTGAAATAATATAATTCTATTATTGAATTATAAGAATTACTTTGATATTAGTTCCTATCCACGGGATTTTTAAAAATGCATAATATATATATATACGACTTTTTTATGCCATTTCTTTTTTGTGAACCATTCTTTTCTTTGAATTCTTCGTTCTTTTTTTGATCATTTTTTTCAGCCAATTCACAGATAAAAAGGAAGAATTTCTAATCGAATCCTTATCTAAATCGAAATTCACAGAAAGTAGTGGGGCAGATTATATAGATCTTTAACTCATATATACCTAGTCAATATCAAATATCACATATACAAGTGTTTCTTACATAACGTAAACCAATTATTCTATAATTGGGCTACGAATATAAAAAAAAAAATAGTTAATGATGACCCTCCATAGATTCACCTATATAAGCCGCAGCTAAAGTGGCAAAAATGAGAGCTTGAATCCCGCTTGTAAATAATCCAAGGAACATGACAGGTATAGGAACCACTAAAGGTACTAAAGAAACAAGAACAACAACTACTAATTCATCGGCTAATATATTTCCGAAAAGTCGAAAACTAAGTGATAGGGGTTTTGTAAAATCTTCTAAGATGTTAATGGGTAAAAGAATTGGAGTTGGTTGAATGTATTTACTGAAATACCCTAATCCTTTTTTGCTAAGACCCGCATAAAAATATGCTACTGATGTGAGTAAAGCTAAAGCAACCGTCGTATTTATATCATTCGTTGGTGCTGCTAACTCCCCTTGAGGTAACTGGATAATTTTCCACGGTAAAAGGGCTCCTGACCAGTTAGAAACAAAAATAAATAAAAACAGGGTTCCAATAAAGGGAACCCATGGACCGTATTCTTCTCCAATCTGGGTTTGACTCACGTCTCTAATGAATTCAAGGACAAATTCAAAGAAATTTTGGCCGCCAGTTGGAATGGTTTGTGGATTGCGAACCGCTAGAGCTGCGGAACCTAATAAGATAGCAATTACAACCCAAGAAGTAATAAGGACTTGCGCATGGACTTGGAACACCCCTATTTGCCAATAGAAATGTTGGCCTACTTCTACACCAGATATCTCATATAACCCTTCTTTTATTAGTGTGTTGATGGAACATGATAAAACATTCATATTGCCCTCTGATAGAAATAAGAACTTTAAATTATTTTGATTCAAGACCCCCCCTTTTTTTTTACTTATTTACTTTAATTTTATATTTTAATTTTGGATACCAACTAAACTAATCACACAATATCCCCAGTTTTTTATCTCTTTTTATTTTGTATGATTCAGGAATAGTAACCGATTTTATAAATCGAAATACAGGGAGCCCCTCCCTAAAAAAAAATGGATTTATTTATCTTATTATTAATCAAGAATTTTGTATATAGCTAGAACGACCCTCACAAATTGCGAAGACTAATTTGTTAAGAATGAATCGAATTGAAGCTATAGCGTCATCATTTGCTGGAATAGAAATATCCGCGAGATCGGGATTACAATTTGTATCGATTAAAGAAATGATTGGAATTCCCAAAGTTATACATTCTCGAAGAGCCGTATAATCTTCTTGCTGATCGATGATGATTACAATATCAGGCAATCCCGTCATATATTTAATCCCGCCTAGATATGTTTCCAAGCGAGATAATTGTCTCTTCAACACAGCTGCATCCCTTTTCGGAAGATGGTGGAATCCCTCTGTCTTTTGTTCAGTTCTCAAGTCCCTAAACTTATGAAGTCTTTTTTCTGTAGTGGACCAATTTGTTAACATGCCGCCGAGCCACTTTTTATTAACATAATGACACCGAGCCCTTATTGCAGCCCGCGACACTAAATCAGCTGCTTTATTTTTTGTCCCAACAATTAAGAATTGTTTTCCCCTACTTGCTGCATCAAAAACTAAATCACAAGCTTCTGATAAAAAACGAGCAGTTCTAGTCAGATTTATAATATGAATACCTTTACGCTTTGCGGAAATATAAGGTGCCATTCTAGGATTCCATTTCCTAGTACCATGTCCAAAATGAACTCCTGCTATCATCATCTCTTCCAAATCGATGTTCCAATATCTTTTTGTCATTTCTTTTCACACTTAAAAGGGGGATACCCCAAACTAAAATAAAAATTTGTTCCGATGGAACCTTCTCTTGTACCGGGGATGGCCGTTTATGCATGAGCCGAGCCATTATTTTGTATTCATTATTATCTTTATTAGTGTTAACAAATTACCAAAGCAAATGACTACAGCAAAAAAAATGAAATTCAAAATAGGAATCTGCTATTAGGAATTATTAAATTCTAGAAAAGGCAGATTTTTAAATAGAAGAGTCACAAAATTCCCTGTGGTAAAATAAAATATCTCTCATATCTCCCTCGAATAAAGATAAATTCTTTGTTTTTTTTTCCAAAAGAATGTTGGTATGTTGCCGTGAACAGTGCACCAATCCTTTGTTGAACCCGGTCCCGGCGGGGATCACACCCCCTAGAACAACATTTTCTTTCAGACCTTTCAACCAATCGATACGACCCCGAAGAGCAGCTTTTGCTAAAACTCGAGCAGTTTCTTGAAAACTTGCTTCGGATATAAAACTTTGAGTATTCAAAGATGCTCGAGTTATTCCTAATAAAACGGCTCGATAACAGATTGCTTCTTCTAAAGCACGCCCCGTTCGTTTTGCTCGTAACAATCCAATCAATTCTCCAGGTAAAAAAACATTAGACATTCCCTCTTCTGAAACCAAAACTTTTGATGTTATTTGACGTACAATAATTTCGATATGCCTATTATGAATCTGCACCCCCTGGGATCGATAAACCTTTTGAATCTTATTAACCAAAGAAATACGACTTTGCACTATAGTTAGCTCAGCACCAATCAAGAATCCCCAAGGAATTCCAAGAATTCTTGTTATACACCTGTTCCAACCCTTCATCCGCTTTTCTAAGTTCAGCGATATTGAATCAATCGAGCGGACTTCTAACACCTGTTCTACTTTTGGAAGACCTTGTGTTATATCACCGGATCTCGATTTTTCATATATAAATGTAACTAATGTATCCCCTTCGTAAAGAATTTCTCTATAATGCCCATGAACTTTTGCTCCCGGAGTAGCCAAATAGGGCTTAGCGGATCTTATTACTACAGAATCCCTTTGAACAATTAAAACTTGACCCGATTTTAGGTGTGGTTCTTTTTTGGCTATACATACATTTTCACAAAAAAATTGTCCAAGACTAATTATTGTCGACGTTTCCTCATAATAATTATTATTATAATTTTGATGAAGAAAATACCAATTGAATTTGAATGGATTCAAAACAACGTTACTGTATGGATCGAGATTAAAAATTCTTCCGTTTTCATCGATTAAATAAGAGTGAATTACTTTAAAAAGATATTTTAAGTTATCAAGTTGCAAATATTTAATTACAGAGATCTGATTATAAGTTAGTAAAGGCAAAAATGAATAAAAATTCGAAATTTGAATGGCTGTTCCTAGGGGGCCCGACGAATTTTTAATTGTAATTAGAGGGTTTTTTTTTATTGATTGGTTTATCACATTGTGATATTTTACATGATTAAATGGACCGATTCTAAAACAATTAGAGGATGATAAAATTAACAAAGATTGGGATTCCTTATTTCTATTTAAGAACATACGAATAGTTCCGTGATTTTGTCTAAGCGATTGTTGAAGAATGCCAGCCTTGGGAGAAATAGAATAAAACGGATTAATGTAATCTGCAGAGATCAATCCCCAATCCGGCGGATTCTTCCTTTTTCTTATATACGAAATATGGGATTTCACTAAGCCAATTCTTATGAAATCTCGAATAAAACCCTTTGTACTTACTTCAACAAAGAAAGCGCGGACCTCCTCGAGGGAAGAATTTTTGTTGTCTTGGTCCCAATTCAAGACTAAACAAGTTCGAACCAATTGAATACTTGTGTCAGAAATTCCTCGAGTTGGTTTACCATTTCCATAAAGGATATAGTTGAAAACTCGAAGTTGAATATTATCCTTTTCCCGAAAGAGATCTTGTGGGAAGAGTGTTGCTAAATTTATACTGTCCGCTATCTCATAGGTGGCTACAGGCCGCACCAAAACAAAAAACTTTTTATTGGTTGGTGTGATCCGTTGGACATAAATCCAATTTTTAAAATTTTTGTATTCTTTAGAGTTTGTTTTTCCCCTTCCTGGCGGTATCAAGATGCCACTGTGTCGGGATATCTTATCTGTCTTGTCCGGAAAATGTATATCCCCCGAAAATATTTTGAGTTCAATCCTTTTTTTTTTTCTCTCCACTCGGATCAAACCGCCGACTTGGCTTCTTATATTTAAAGTGATTCGTGTATCAACTCCAATGATACTATAGTTCTGTACCATTATGGCGGAGGATTCGGGTAAAATATGCACTTCCTCAGGAATGAAAAAAAAGCGATCTACTTTCATTTCGTATTTTGTCTTAAATTTTTGTACTCCTCGATACTCAATCATATCCTCTTTTTGGATGATTGAGTCCGCCTTTAGAGTTCCATATTTAAGAATTCCGGAACTTTTTCTTCTGTATCTAGGATCATCAAAAAAAGCAAAAATACTGTTTCTACGGAAAATACCATTTATGGGTATTTCAATCGAGATACTTGAATGCGGTATGAACTCTTTTTCTTGCTCTTGAATCGATTGGAATGGAATGAGAAATCTATTTCTTCGCCTTTTTGCTAATAAATCCGAGTTCTCATGAAAAATAGCCGAATATATGAAATTAGAATGACTAGTACCTACGATTCCATTCAATTCTGAATAATTGGGAATCCCAGATTTTTTTTTATCAGAAAAATCCGAACTTAAAAATTTTTGGATCACTTGATCATTATTCACTGAGAGGCTAGAAATATATTTTCTTTCGACGGAAAGAAAGGGTATGTTCATTTGATCTTGATCTTTGTGGATCGAAAAAAGAATTAGACTAGATCCACATGAACCTCCTGATAATATCCATAAATGACTTGTTTTTGGTAAGAGATGTACATTACTATATGTAAATTCGGGTGAATGGGATACATCAGTACTCCAATGCATTTCGCCCTCGGAGTCAGAATAAATATATTTTCTAACCCTCTCTTTAAAATGAAAAGTGTATGTTCCCTCGCGAATCTCAGCAATCACTTGTTCTGATTCTACATATTGATCATTTTGAACTAAAATAAAACTTTTTGGTGGAATAGTCACGCTATGTATAATATCTTCGCTCTCAATAATTACAGATAAGTCTATATAACATAGAAAGGCAGGATGCCCGTGACGTGTACGTGTAGGATGAACCAAATCCTCATTGAATTTTATTTTTCCATTATAAGGGGCTCGTACATGTTCGGCAGTACCTCCTGTAAATACTCCGCCGGTATGAAAAGTTCTTAATGTTAGTTGAGTCCCCGGTTCGCCAATAGATTGACCCGCAATAATACCTACAGCTTCCCCCAATTCAACTAGGTCACCATGAGTGGAACTCCGACCATAACATAATCGACAGATCCAAGATGTACTCCGACAAGTAAAGGGAGTTCGAATAGATATTGATTGTGTTCCAAAGGTTATGAATCGATTGACAAGTCCAATCCCAAGATCTTGATTTCGAAAGGCGACACATCGGGAACCTATATATATATCGTCTGCTAAGACACGACCAATTAATGTTTGGATAAAAATTCTTTCTGACATCATCCGACTTTTATTTCGAGGACTCACAGAAATACCTCGGATAGTGCCACAATCTGTTCTACGTACAACAATATGTTGAACTACTTCAACAAGTCGACGCGTAAGATATCCAGCATCTGATGTGCGTACCGCAGTATCTACAACTCCTTTACGGGCTCCATAGCAAGAAATAATATATTCTGTTAAAGATAGTCCTTCGCGTAAATTGCTTTGAATAGGTAAATCAATCATTTGTCCTTGGGGATCCGACATTAATCCTCTCATACCTACTAATTGATGTACTTGAGATGCATTTCCTCTAGCTCCCGAAAAAGACATCATATGGACTGGATTGAAAGGGTCCGTCATCCTAAAATTAGGATTCATTTCTTGTCGCAAATATTCACTTGTAGCATACCATATCTCAATAGATTGGCGTAATTTTTCTACCGCATGTACATTCCCATAATGATGGTGTTTTTCCAAAATAAAACTTTGTTGTTCAGCATCTTGGACAAGCCAGCCCTTAGAAGGTATCGTTAAAAGATCATCAATTCCTAATGAAATGGATGTAGCAGTGGCTTGCTGGAAACCCAGAGTCTTTACTTGATCTAGGATGTGTGATGTATATGCCATCCCGAAGTGATCTATTAATCGGCTAATAAGTCGTTTAATAGCAGTTCCATCTATCACTTTATTGTGAAATACCAGATTGGCCCGTTCCGCCATAAGTACCTCCATATTCTGCTGAATGGGATTCGACAATGAGTTTTAGTCAATGATTGCAAAACTTCCTTTTCTCGATCTTTATTTGCGTAGAATTTTAGGTCAGGAACTATGGTCCGAGTTGACTCGGAGAGGTCCGAATTCACACAGGTGTCCTAGAATTATTTTTTTTTAATACCATTTTAATACCATATTATTAGGTATCATATGAACAGGCTTGAGAAAAACCTTGTATAGCTTCCTCGATTTCTCGATAAAAAGAAATATGACCAACT